AGTATATATATATATATACATATATACATATGGTAGACTCATACTTGCTAGTATATACATATGGTAGACTCATACTTGCTAGTGGGTTTTTATTCAATAAAAAAATTGATTTACCCAGCAAGTCTAAGGTAAAATGTAATGAATTGTTTCAAGACCGAACCTAATTCCGTTTCTTTCATTGAATGAATTGATTTCCATCACAATAAAGTTCACAATAAAGTTCACTTACACGTACACCTACCAATTCGGCATAAATTTCAAGGTATTTCATCAAGTCCTGTGATCAAGAAATTATCTAAAATGCTTTGAATTTTTTTAGGGGACAAGACAGGTAGAATTTTTTCATCACGCTTACTGTTTATTAATTCCCTTCTTTTATTGTGAGATATTCTTATCTCATCTTAACAAAAAATGAATCAATGAATGGAAGAATGAAAGCGAAAAAAGTGGAACTTAACCCCTTTTTTTTGGACCAGGGACTCCCCGAAAACCCTAGACTTTGTTACTTTAGTATTAGAGTATTAGAGTATTAGTATTATTTACAGTATTAGTATTATTTACACTTTTTTATATTAGACGAAATAAATATAGATTTCGATACTAGATTTAGATTTTTTTATATATCTATATTTTTATATATCTAGATTTCTATTTTATATATAGATATAGAGATAGAGTAGAGAATGCCCATTCTAATGAGATTCATGAATATGAATGACGAATCAACAAGTTATCCGCAATTAGGAAAAGCGGAAAGATTCCTCGGATCTAATCATACATTGACAATTTAAAAAAACTATTGATACTATGATCATAGTATCATGACGGTTAGACAAATGGGCCCCCATCGTCTAGCGGTTCAGGACATCTCTCTTTCAAGGAGGCGGCGGGGATTCGATTTCCCCTGGGGGTGGGGGACTAGGAAAGGAAGTTGATCACGAATTCCCAATAGTCTTACAAGCGATTCCTCCTGGGTCGATGCCCGAGCGGTTAATGGGGACGGACTGTAAATTCGTTGGCAATATGTCTACGCTGGTTCAAATCCAGCTCGGCCCAAAAATTCCCCAATCTGCCACGTATAATCCCCGCGCCCCTTAAAAATACTCGATACGGAGATAAACAATCCAAATTTCTGCTAGATCCCTTATTTCTCTGGGATTGTAGTTCAATTGGTCAGAGCACCGCCCTGTCAAGGCGGAAGCTGCGGGTTCGAGCCCCGTCAGTCCCGACGGATCCACTAAATACATCAATCAATTCGAAAGGGGGCCAGGGGCAGAATTGCATTCCCCCCAAAAGAAAGATCCCTTTTGATTTTCTTTGTGGTAGGAGATGGGCGGATTGGATTAATATAATTTTCGGTAGCATTATAGTAAGCATTCCAAGAAATGCCGGATCTTTTTTTTCGATTGTTCCCGATCCGTGGAATAGAATACTATATTCTTTTTTTGGAGAGGGGCACACATACACAAATGGAATTCACAATAAAAAATGAATTTAACAAGATTCCCCTAAGAGAAAGAGAATTAGAAGACTTTTCTAGATTAAACAATTTCTCTTTATGGCCCTGGTTTTATATAACCTCAATTACTAATTAAAAAATGGATTGCATTCAAATTGCACGCTGAGCCTTTGATATATACCCAGTACTAATAATCTACGGAAGGGGGTAAAGGGCAGAGATCCTCTTAGCAATTTTAGTTTCTTTCTTGTTTTGATTTGGAACTATGTGACTAATGGAAGTGGAAGGGCAATCTGATGATACTTCATGAGATCATTGTACATAGAGTAGTTATAGAAAAAAAGAGCGGAAACAGACGATAAATAAAGGAATTGGGGATTGGGTCCGGAATACAAGCTGGGTTCGGTATGGATAAAAAAACTTCCTATGTTATACTATTCCATTTTCGACGAGAAATTGATTTGACAGCTCAGATATTGTTATTCATGATATTCATCCGATTCAAAACCAGCGAGATTAAGATTAAGAGGGAATAAATTCATTGAATTTACAAGTGAAAAGTTTATCATCTCTATGGGACTAAATCCCGAGTTATTGCGAAGTAAAAAAAGATTAGATTATGGAAGTAAATATTCTTGCATTTGTTGCTACTGCACTATTCATTCTAGTTCCTACCGCCTTTCTACTTATCATTTATGTAAAAACAATCAGTCAAAATGATTAATTAATTAATCATTAATTTGAAATTTCAATTAAACTTTACTTCTGAGTTCTTATCAAAAATTGAAGAAATAAAATGAAAAGGATTGCAATTTTTGCGTCTTAAATGAAACTTAAATGAAATAAGCGGACTATAATCCGCAGTATTCTAATAGATAGATCGTATGGTCGAAAGAAATAGATGAATCTTTCGACCATATGATCTATTGGTATTATTGTAGTGTATAAAGTTGTACTCTAGAATATTGTACTCTAGAATAAAGGTAGAGGCTAAATCTAGATTAATATACTTAATATACAATATTATAATATTATATATGTATGTATTATATATGTATGTGGATATCAATTCCATATATGGAATTGACATAGCACCGAATTCTATTTATTTGCTACACCTATTTGTATTTGTTTCCATCAATCTGAAATAATAGTTTTACTCTTATTCTTATGTCTTAGGGTTCTAATTACTAGTTACTAGATTTTTTCTGATGTTCAATAAAAATCTCGGTATCTATCAAAAGAAATAAATCAATAAAGGAAAAACGATAGGTATTTCTATTAATAAAAAAAAATTATTAGTAAAAATTCCGAAGAAGTAGTTGATTGAACCATCAACAGGAGTTTCATGGGCACTTCTCGTAGTTCGAAAAGGAAGAGTAAACCTTCTGTTAACGCCTAGAACCATGATATGAAATGTGAGTCGATAAAGCCTAAATAAAATTTCTAAAATTAGAAAGCAGTCGGTAAATGTGCGATATGCCACTCGCCTGAGGGAAGATCCTCCTCTCTATATTATCTCGTTAGACAACCGCTATGTTTATACACTTTCTCATAGAAAGTGCGTATACACTTAACAAAACGACTTCTTCTTTGACTTCTTTGAACAGTAAACCGGGAAACAAATAAAATAATAATAAAAAGGTCGGGTTTTCCTTAGTATCCATCTAGAAGCCTGGTAAGAGCTCCTCGATTGAAATAAAAAATTTAGGAAAAATTGGATTGGACTAAATTTCCTATCATTTAGATCCCTTTCGAAATACAAAGATAGGAGAAATATCTCTTTAATTGAAGAGTATGATTCATATAATACATTACTTCATCCGAATCCAATGGAATTCAAAATGAAGATCTTTTTATTTTCGTTTGAAATAGTTAAAAACCCGTTGCAGAACGATCTATAAAACAGTTGATACAGTTTGATTCCCCAACTCAATTAGTAATACCCCTAGAGTCCACTTCTTCCCCACACTACGAGCGAAAGGGAAAATGTAAAGACTACCATTAAAGCAGCCCAAGCGAGACTTACTATATCCATGTGAATTATGTCCCCTTATTTCTATAACTATGAAGGAGTTATTCCATCATTCCTCACTAATAATAGTATAGTGGAAGCGGGGGCGCAGAGTCAAAAGGGGATTCTGATCGAACACTATTGATAAACCAATTCACTAAATCCACTTATTTTTTTTATTCTAAATTTTTTTTTATTATAAATATAAATTCCTATATCTATATGATGATTTGCAATCAGGAAAAATGAAGCATAAGCAAAATACATAGTAACATCTCGGGGAAATGCTCCTAATGGAACGCATAGGAATAATAAGTTTTGTTGATCCTCATAAGTAAAACAAAATAAGTAAAAAAAGCGGATAATCCTTATCTAAAATACCATTTGATAGAATTCGTACCCTTTCTATTTTTATCTGTGAAAGAATAGGCAGACTGTAGAAGTATATTCTTGATTAGGGGTTGCCGAAAAGAAATAGTTTCTCTTTTTCTTTTGCCCTTTACTTTTTCTTTTGCCCTTTACTAGAATTTAAATTCAAAGTGAATTATCCATCCAATCGAATATTGATTGGATACCTGAGGACTGAGAAGTTTTTGGGAGTCCGTCGTATATGTCGTATATGTATATAAAGTATCTTCTGTCCCCCCACCACTATTGGAATTGAATTCTATTTCCTATCCAGGCTCTCCAATCTAATTGGAGGTCCAGCCATTCGGCACTAGATTAGTAGTACAGCGATTAGTGATTAGTGGAATCTCGAAGTCTTGATAACCCGTCTACCATTAGAATATTTCTAGAATATTTCCTTAAATCCTAGATACGAGGATTTACAGAAAAACCCCACCCCAGCCGGATGCTTCGAATCAAACAAATATCAACGGTCCGCTTCTGCTCGGAAATACTTCGGCGAGTTATATCAGCAGACCAGAAGAAGATATTTCGAGTCTTTTGTTTTGTTGATCAGGCGACACCCGGATTTGAACTGGGGAAAAAGGATTTGCAGTCCCCCGCCTTACCACTCGGCCATGCCGCCAAAATGATAGAAAATATATGACGCAGTACGGAACTTTCTTTTATTGGATTTTCACCTTGAGTTCCGTTTTTCTTAACTTCTAACCCTTTTCTTTCCTAATTATACAAAAAATCCTTCCCGCCTTTTGATTGTATTGGATTCACCCATCTCAAAATAGCCAACTTCTCTCACTTTCTATTGAAAAATCAAATGTGGATTTTCATTCGCAAAAGTAAAAATTTATGAAAAATTTGAACCCTTAACTATTGACTGCTGACTGCAAATTCATGAACGATTTGAATCTCAAAATTGGATTTTATTTTCCTAATGACACGAGAAAATACAAATTGATACATCAGCATTCTTCTCAATTTTCCATTATAACAACAATTATGAGTCTATGTAAACCCCAGAGTCGAAATTGTTACACAGATATTTATTATCTTTATGTTGCCTATAAGCAATTCTCAGAAAATTATCATATTTGCGTTTTGAATTGAATAGAAAATCGAAAT